TTTCCCCAACTAACGAAGAGATCTTGGTGGAATTGCCACATATGAAATTGAGCACAATTTTGCAAAGAAATATCCCACTTGTTTCTCGAGAAGAGATGGGAAACATGCTCAATATAATTTGATTGAATAGTTGCCTCAGCTCCTTGTTGTTTGAAGAACCCCCCCCCTTCAATTGGTCTTTTTTCACGAAAAGCAGACATGAGATAACAAATCAAGTCTTTCCCTAAGACTTCGAATAGCTGTCCCGAATTCAAGTTGAGTATGTTTCGCTTCTTCCTCGGAGAAAGACGATCAAACAATTCCCAATCATGGTCCTTGCGGATCATATCATCCGTATAGGATAAAAAAAGAAACTCCAGATATTTGCTATCTTTCTCTTTGAATGAGATCTCAATTCCAACTACGGTTTTATTAGATACCTTACAACTAGAATCCCTCTTTTTTCCGATCCGGTTCCTCCACCACCGCGAACCCCGGTTAGATTCAGGCATGATACACTTTTTATTTATTGGGAGAACCCAAGTACTCTCTTGCGAATCCATGAAACAACTCTCAGAAATATTTTTCCCTTTTGGAAGATACAGGGGCGAAACAATCAACCTATTGATATTGCAAGACCAAAAAGATTCTTCCAATGTCTCATTTCTGGGTCCAATGGAATTCATAGGTATAGGAAGAAGCCCCATCAAATAGAGATTTTTTCTTTCGACAATCTTTCGATTGTTAATACGAGATATAAGGACCGCTACTACAAGCAGTATTATACCTTTGATCGTGAAATATCGATTGCTTCTTGAACCCTGTGAATCACGTGAAAGTAGGATACTCCAAATTCGGGGGTCAAAGAGTTTCATAAAACGTTCTTGGTGGAAAAGAATGTGAGTGAAAGATCCCACTGAATCGAATTTGGTCCATGAATCTAAGAAATAGTGAGAATTCTTGATCTCTCTCAATATCTCTCTCAATTCGAAGATCCAGGATTTGAATTGATGTCCTCTCATTGATTCCTCCTAAAGATTTCATTTCAATTGGAATTTGGTTATTTACGATGTACGATGATCCCTGTTAAGCATCCATGGCTGAATGGTTAAAGCGCCCAACTCATAATTGGCAAATTCGTAGGTTCAATTCCTGCTGGATGCACGCCAATGGGAACGTTCAATAAGTCTATTAGAATTGGCTCTGTATCAATGGAATCTCATCATCCATACATACCGAATTGGTATGGTATATTCATACCATAACATATGAACAGTAAGAACTAGAATTCTTATTGATACTGGAACTCATAGGGAAGAAAATGGATTTATGGATGGAATCAAATATGCAGTATTTACAGAAAAAAGTATTCGGTTATTGGGGAACAATCAATATACTTCTAATGTCGAATCAGGATCAACTAGGACAGAAATAAAGCATTGGGTCGAACTCTTCTTTGGCGTCAAGGTAATAGCTATAAATAGTCATCGAGTCCCGGGAAAGGGTAGAAGAATGGGACCTATTATGGGACATACAATGCATTACAAACGTATGATCATTACGCTTCAACCAGGTTATTCTATTCCACCTCTTATAGAGAAAAGAACTTAAAGCAAAATACTTAATAACACGGCGATACATTTATACAAAACTTCTACCCCGAGCACACGCAATGGAGCCATAGACAGTCAAGTAAAATCCAATCCACGAAATAATTTGATCCATGGACAGCGTCGTTGTAGTAAAGGTCGTAATGCCAGAGGAATCATTACCGCAGGGCATAGAGGGGGAGGTCATAAGCGTCTATACCGTAAAATAGATTTTCGACGGAATGATAAAGACATATCTGGTAGAATCGTAACCATAGAATACGACCCTAATCGAAATGCACACATTTGTCTCATACACTATGGGGATGGTGAGAAGAGATATATTTTACATCCCAGAGGGGCTATAATTGGAGATACCATTGTTTCTGGTACAGAAGTTCCTATATCAATGGGAAATGCCCTACCTTTGAGTGCGGTTTGAACTATTGATTTACGTAATTGGAAGTAACCAATTAGGTTTACGACGAAACCTAGAAATCGATCACTGATCCAATTTGAGTACCTCTACGGGAGAAACCTCAGCAGAAAACTGTTGAGTAACGGCAGCAAGTGATTGAGTTCAGTAGTTCCTCATAGAAAATTATTGACTCTAGAGATATGGTAATATGGAGAAGACAAAAAAAAATTGTTTGAAGCACGCACAGAACCGGAGAGCGCCCCTTGTTTCAAAGAGAGGAGGCCGGGTTATTCACATTTAATTTGATGGTCAGAGGCGAATTAAAAGCTAAGCAGTGGTAATTATAAAGATCCCCCGGGGAAAAATAGAGATGTCTCCTACGTTACCCGTAATATGTGGAATGGAAGTATTGACGTAATTTCATAGAGTCATTCGGTCTGAATGCTACATGAAGAACATAAGCCAGATGACGGAACGGGGAGACCTAGGATGTAGAAGATCATAACATGAGTGATTCGGCAGATTTGGATTCCTATATATCCACTCATGTGATACTTCATCATACGATTCATATAAGATCCATCTGTCTAGATATCATCATATACATCTAGAAAGCCGTATGCTTTGGAAGAAGCTTGTACAGTTTGGGAAGGGGTTTTTATTGATAAAAAAGAAGAATCTACTTCAACCGATATGCCCTTAGGCACGGCCATACATAACATAGAAATCACACTTGGAAAGGGTGGACAATTAGCTAGAGCGGCAGGTGCTGTAGCGAAACTGATTGCAAAAGAGGGTAAATCGGCCACATTAAGATTACCATCTGGGGAGGTCCGTTTGATATCCAAAAATTGCTTAGCAACAGTCGGACAAGTGGGTAATGTTGGGGTGAACCAAAAAAGTTTGGGTAGAGCCGGATCTAAGCGTTGGCTAGGTAAGCGTCCTGTAGTAAGAGGAGTAGTTATGAACCCTGTAGACCATCCCCATGGGGGCGGTGAAGGGAGAGCTCCGATTGGTAGAAAAAAACCCACAACTCCTTGGGGTTATCCTGCGCTTGGAAGAAGAAGTAGGAAAAGGAAAAAATATAGTGATAGTTTTATTCTTCGTCGCCGTAAATAAATAAGAATATAGAAAACTGAATTTTTAGAATTTGAAATAATGTGATGGGCGAACGACGGGAATTGAACCCGCGCGTGGTGGATTCACAATCCACTGCCTTGATCCACTTGGCTACATCCGCCCCTTATCTAGCTAAAGGATTTTAGCTTTTTTCTTTTTCCATTCATCATTATTGTATTTATTCTTACCTTCATACTTAGATCGATATATTGGGCATAGAATGCCAATTTCAAAAATGTAATGTAATAAAGGAGTAATCCCCTGTGACACGTTCAATAAAAAAAAATCCTTTTGTAGCTAATCATTTATGGGCAAAAATTGAAAAACTAAACATAAGGGAGGAGAAAGAAATAATAGTAACTTGGTCTAGGGCATCTACCATTATACCCACAATGATTGGCCATACAATTGCTATTCATAATGGAAAGGGGCATTTACCTATTTATATAACAGATCGTATGGTGGGTCATAAATTGGGAGAATTCGTGCCTACTCTAACTTTCGCAAGACATGAAAAAACCGATAATAAATCTCGTCGTTAATTTTTTTCATTTTTTTTATTTAATTAAAATTTATAAAAAATAATTAATAAGATAAGATTTTAATTAAAAATAAAAATATTATATTTTTATTTTATAAGTAAAATTAGGCAGTTTTTATTCATTTTAGTGGGGATAACCTTATGATAAATAGAAAGAACTCGCGTTGGAGTACAGAAATTAAAGCTTTAGCTCAACATAAACATATATGTATGTCGGTTTTCAAAGCACGAAGAGTAATTGATCAGATTCGTGGACGCTCCTATGAAGAAGCACTTATGATACTAGAACTTATGCCTTATCGAGCATCTTATCCCATTTTGAAATTAGTTTTTTCCGCGGCAGCAAATGCTAGTAATAACATGGGCTTAAACAAAGCTTATTTATTTATTAGTAAAGCTGAAGTTAACACAGGTACTATTGTGAAAAAATTAAGACCCCGGGCTCGAGGACGTAGTTATCCGATAAAAAGACCTACTTGTCATATAACAATTATATTGAGGGATAAAACTAAATTATTTAAAGATGAATCTTAACTTTCGATTCATCTTTCGAAAAATATATATATGGAAAGATAATCTAATAGAAAAATATGGGACAAAAAATAAATCCACTTGGTTTCAGACTTGGTACAACCCAAAGTCATCATTCCTTTTGGTTCGCACAACCACAAAATTATTCCGCGGGTATACAGGAAGATGAAAAAATACGGAATTGTATCAAGGATTATGTACAAAAAAATAAGAGAACGTCCTCAGGTTTCGAAGGAATAGCACGTATACAAATAAAAAAAAGAATCGATTTGATCCAAGTCATAATCCATATTGGATTCCCTAATTTATTAATAGAGGGCCGAACACGAGGAATCGAAGAATTACAGATGAATGTACAAAAGGAGTTTCATTCTGTGAACCGTAGACTCAACATTGCTATAACAAAAGTTGAAAAACCTTATGGACAACCTAATATTCTTGCGGAATATATAGCTTTACAATTAAAAAATAGAGTTTCATTTCGAAAAGCAATGAAAAAAGCTATTGAATTAACTGAACAAACGGATACAAAAGGAATTCAAGTACAAATTGCCGGGCGTATCGACGGAAAAGAAATTGCACGTGTCGAATGGATCAGAGAGGGTAGGGTTCCTCTACAAACAATTCGTGCTAAAATTGATCATTGTTCCTATACAACTCGAACTATCTATGGAGTATTAGGCATAAAAATTTGGATATTTGTAGACGAGAAATAATGGACCTTTATTTGTCTTGCCGTTCTGTCCAGTGATAGAACAAAAAAAAATAAAAAAATGACAAATTTGATTTTTTATTCCATTAACATTAAATCAAACAAAACTGAGCAATTCAAATTCTATAAGGTTGAATAAAAATTAGATTGATCATTTAAGAGAATTGCTATGCTTAGTGTGTGACTCGTTAGTTTTTTTGTTAGTTTATAGTATAGTTGGAATTCAAAAAATTTGACCGACCCTCACTATGAGCTTACTAACTATATAAACTAAATAACCAACTTATGGCTTCGTTTCATATTGTCGAGATTCCAAGAAACAGTCACTATATGACTAGATCGATCATATAGTTGTAGCAACTGAAATTTTTTCATAAAAATTTTAAATCTTATTATAGGTTGCGAAACAAAAATAAAGGGATGTGGATAAATGGAAGGATGATAGTAAAGAAAGAACACAAAGTATCCATGATATATGATTCCAATATGTATGGTTTATGAATTATCTCACAAAAGGCAATGTGATAAAGCATCAATACTGATATAATATCAATAATTTAAAGATAACGAGCCTCGGGTTAATATAAACTAAGAAAATTAACTCAGGAACAAATTTTGTTGGGGTTCCATTGCGGAGTTCGGGCCTAACCATTAACGAAGAGGCTATGGGAACGACAGAACCCATGATTGCATAGGATTTCATGAAAACAAACGAATCCTAATGATTCATTGGGTGGGATGGCGGAACGAACCAAGAACAAATTGATTTATTCTAAAAGTAACAAGGTCTTGACCCTACGAATGTAGCACGAAAGAGTCAATATTCGCCCGCGAAACCCTTAGTTTTTAGTTATTGAATTACATACAATCTACATTTTGTTTTAGCGCGATTCGATACAAAATAAATAATGTTGATCTGGTATATAAAGCTTACTCTTAACTATATAACATAACAATACTAAACTATCCTAGAATAACAAAATCAAATAATATAACAAAACAAAATAACATAATAAATTCCATTACATTACTAAGTGTATTGTGTATCATTTATTAATATTAAATATATGTGTATCCGTAGTAATATTAATGAATTTAAATATATGTGTATCCGTAGTAATATTAATGAATCATTTCATTCGCGAGGAGCCGGATGAAAAGAAACTCTCATGTCCGGTTCTGCAGTAGAGATGGAATTTAATTAAGAAAGAACCATCAACTATAACCCCAAAAGAACAAAATTTCGTAAACAACATAGAGGAAGAATGAAAGGAATATCTTGTCGAGGCAATCGTATTTGTTTCGGCGGATACGCTCTTCAAGCACTTGAACCCGCTTGGATCACGGCTAGACAGATGGAAGCAGGACGAAGAGCAATGACACGATATGCGCGTCGTGGCGGAAAAATATGGGTACGTATATTTCCCGACAAACCTGTTACAGTAAGACCCGCAGAAACACGTATGGGTTCGGGGAAGGGGGCCCCCGAATATTGGGTATCCGTTGTTAAACCGGGTCGAATACTTTATGAAATGGGCGGAGTATCAGAAACTGTAGCCAGAGCAGCTATTAAAATAGCTGCGCGCAAGATGCCTATACGAACTCAATTCGTTATTGAGGGATAGGGATGCAGAAATTAAAAGATAAGGTGATGATGAAAAATAGAAGTTTATTTTTTTATAGACAGACAATATTTCTTTTTATTTCTTTTTTATCCTTTGCAGCAAAATAACAGATTAAAATAAAAATGATATGATTCAACCTCAGACCCTTTTGAATGTAGCGGATAATAGTGGAGCTCGAAAATTGATGTGTATTCGAGTCCTAGGAGCTGGTAACCAACGATATGCTCATATTGGTGACGTTGTTGTTGCCGTAATCAAAGAAGCAGTACCAAATATGCCTCTAGAAAGATCAGAAGTTATTAGGGCTGTAATTGTGCGTACATGTAAAGAACTCAAACGTGACAACGGCATGATAATACGATATGATGACAATGCCGCAGTTGTTATTGATCAAGAAGGAAATCCAAAAGGAACTCGAGTTTTTGGTGCGATCGCTCGGGAATTGAGACAGTTGAATTTTACTAAAATAGTTTCATTAGCTCCCGAGGTATTATAAATACTAGTAGTATATTAAATATACTATGATATAGCGGGGTATCTGGAATGGGTCAAGTCAATTAGTAGATTGTGTATCACGCATATACTTTTAATTAATTTAATTAATATAAATAAATTTAATTATTTTTTATTAAAATTTTTTATTAAAATAATAAATAAACATGTTTATTATATAAAAATTAGGGGGTACCAATAATTATAGTTCGCCATGGGTAAGGATACTATTGCCGATATAATAACTTCTATAAGAAATGCTGACATGGATAAAAAAAGAACGGTTCGAATAGCATCTACTAATATTACCGAAAACATTGTAAAAATACTTCTACGAGAGGGTTTTATCGAAAACGTTCGTAAACATCAGGAAAGTAACAAATGTTTCTTGGTTTTAACCCTACGACATAGACGGAATCGAAAGGGAATATATAGAACTATTTTAAAACGTATCAGCCGACCCGGTCTACGAATCTATTCCAACTATCAACAAATTCCTAAGATTTTAGGTGGAATGGGAATTGTAATTCTTTCGACTTCTCGAGGTATAATGACAGATCGAGAAGCTCGACTAGAAAAAATCGGGGGAGAAATTTTGTGTTATATATGGTGATCTTACACCCCTTCCTCCTGTTATCTTAATTTTATCTCTAACTTCCCTTGTTGGAAAAAGAGAGTAAAAATAAATTATATAATCCTTTCTCCATTAGTTGATACTTCAAGAGGCTTACCTCGAATAAAAGACTAAAATTAATTCATGAAGGTTTAATTATTGAATCGCTTCCCAACGGTATGTTCCGGATCCTTTTAGATAATGAAGATCTAATTCTAGGTTATGTTTCAGGGAGGATACGGCACAGTTTTATATAGATACTACCATGAGATAGAGTCAAAATTGAAATAAGTGGTTATGATTCAACCAAGGGACGTAGAATTTTATAGAATTCACAAATTCGAACTATTAGGTGATTTTTTAAACATTCCTTTCATAGGGATACAATTTGAAGTTAAAAAAATCAAGAAACTTATTTTTTTCAAGGATGTAGATTCAGAATTAAGGTAAGGAATGAGAAATATGAAAATAAGGGCTTCCGTTCGTAAAATTTGTGAAAAATGTCGACTTATCCGTAGGCGTGGACGGATTATAGTGATTTGTTCCAATCCGAGACATAAACAGAGACAAGGGTAATCTTTCTAAACTAAATAAAGAATTTTCTAAAAGAAAAAGAAGGACCCGTGTAAAAGAATCTGTTTTAACATGAAATGGATATCTCCGTATCTTTCCGTATATTTCTGACTCATATTTATGAGATGATAAAATATGACAAAACCTATACCAAGAATTGGTTCGCGTAAGAATGGGCGTATTAGTTCACGCAAGAATGGACGTAGAATACCAAAAGGTGTTATTCATGTTCAAGCAAGTTTCAACAATACCATTGTAACTGTTACAGATGTACGAGGACGAGTAGTTTCTTGGGCCTCCGCGGGTACTTCTGGATTCAAAGGCACAAAACGAGGGACACCCTATGCTGCTCAAGCGGCAGCCATAAATGCTATTCGTACGGTGGTTGATCAGGGCATGCAACGAGCAGAAGTTATGATAAAAGGCCCCGGTCTCGGAAGAGATGCAGCATTACGAGCCATCCGTAGAAGTGGTCTACTATTAAGTTTCGTGCGCGATGTAACACCTATGCCACATAATGGATGTCGACCCCCTAAAAAAAGACGTGTGTAGAAATAAGAATTAAATGGATTTCAAGAGAAATAAATGATTCAATGATCTGATTAAATAACAATATTTAGTATGGTTCGAGAGGGAGTAGGAGGGTCCACTCGAACATTACAGTGGAAGTGTGTTGAATCAAAAATAGATAGTAAGCGTCTTTATTATGGTCGTTTCATTCTGTCCCCACTTATGAAAGGTCAAGCCGATACCATAGGTATTGCCATGCGAAGGGCTTTACTTGGAGAAATAGAAGGAACATGTATCACACGCGCAAAATCTGAGAAGGTACCACATGAATATTCTACAATAGTAGGTATTAAAGAATCAGTCCACGAAATATTAATAAATTTGAAAGAAATTGTATTGAGAAGTACTCTATATGGAGTTAGAGACGCATCTATTTGCGTCAGAGGTCCTAGACACGTAACCGCTCAAGATATCATCTCACCACCTTCTGTGGAAATAGTGGACACGACACAGCATATAGCTAACCTGACGGAACCAATTGATTTGTGTATTGAATTACAAATCAATAGGGATCGCGGATATCGTATGAAACCCACAAATAACTCTCAAGATGGAAGTTACCCTATAGATGCCATATTCATGCCTATTCGAAATGCAAATCATAGTATTCATTCTTATGGGGATGGAAATGAAAAACAAGAGATACTTTTTCTAGAAATATGGACAAACGGGAGTTTAACTCCTAAGGAAGCACTTTATGAAGCTTCTCGTAATTTGATTGATTTATTTATTCCTTTTCTACATGCGGAGGAAGAGGGCATTAATTTCACGGAAAATAAAAACAGGTTTACTCTATCCCCTTTTACCTTTCAAGATAGATTAAGTAATTTAAAGAAAAACAAAAAAATAATTCCATTGAAATTTATTTTTATTGACCAGTTAGAATTGCCTTCCAGGACCTACAATTGTCTCAAAAGATCCAATATACATACATTATTGGACCTTTTGAGTAATAGTAATAGTCAAGAAGACCTTATGAGAATTGAATATTTTCGCATAGAAGATGTAAAACAGATATTGGACACCCTACCAGAAGCATTTCATAATCGATTTACCTAATAAAAAATTTTCATTTTAAATCCATTCTATAATAATATATATATAAATGATATATTATTATTATAGAATGAATTTAGTTTTTAATCTTCAGCACGATCCGTACTCAGTTCAAAATGGAATATAATCAAATTAATGTATCTAAAGTCTTGCTTCAAAGTAAATCTTCCTTAGATACTTAATACTTATGTACGGTATTTCAAAGTTTAATTGATTTGAATTTGAAAAAGACCTAAAGTTAGGGATTTATCAATAGGTAATGTTGCTCCAATACCTAACCAAAGAGCTACTACGGTACCGATAAAAAAGACTGTTGTAGCTACTGGACGACGAAATGGATTTTGGAATTTATTAACATTCTCCAAAAAGGGTACTGTCAATAATCCTGTTGGTACTGAAACCATTAAAAGAACACCCAATAACTTATTGGGTACTGTACGGAGTATTTGAAATACGGGAAAGAAGTACCATTCAGGTAATATTTCCAAAGGAGTCGCAAATGGATCCGCCGGTTCACCAATCATTGACGGTTCTAGAACCGCTAAGCCCACGTTACACGCAATAGTACCTAGAATTACTACCGGAAAAATATATAAAAGATCATTGGGCCATGCGGGTTCTCCATAATAATTATGCCCCATCCCTTTAGCCAATTTAGCTCTTAATACAGGATCATTCAAATCAGGTTTTTTTGTTATTGGGATAGGTGAATTCTTAATTCTTATGGATCCATCCCCCGAAGGAACCGGACATGATAATTTTTAATCATCCGGCTCGAGCAAGAATCAAAGGAATAATAGAAATAGATCCGTATCAAATCTATATTTCATACATATCCGTGCTATATATTAATATATAATAACTCGATGTAAGATAAGAAATGCCCGATTCAATTTTCCGAAGTTGCAATTATTCATTGAAAAGAATTAAGTTCTTACAGATAAATGCTCAATATCCAAGTAGGCTTACAAATTTGATCATGATCAAGTGCTTTTTGGATTGTCTCATGTCTTTTGATTGTTATTTATCCCCGCAACATTTTGATTTTATTACATACAAACAAAGTATTTACTTGTTACTAATAAAGTCTAGCCTCTGTTCTTCCTTAGATCCCTTATTTCACTCCGATAGTATCATAGATCTGGATCAATGCATAGGAAATGAATGCATTTCTATACTATAAATAAAATTAAAATAAGTAAGTGGAATAGATACAACATTAGGTCGTGCCACATTGTTTATTCTATGGGATCTTGCGGAGCCTACTCATACATGATCGGGTATGATCATAGAAAAAATTCTCCTCAAGTGAACCGGCATATCCCTACTATGTAGGGGGACTTACGTGGTGGTTGGATGCGGAGACACATTTTATTTGGTTGTAAATTCCAACGTGGCAGATCAAATCATATATCTGCATGGCCCAATCAATAGTTCAAGTCACACACTCCCATAATCCATCTTCTCTTCAGAGAATCCACTTCAACTATTGGTATCAAATAAGAAATACAATACTTCAGAGTTGAAGAGAGGTATCCAACCAAATAACATGTCTTATTTTTCAATAATCCATATTTGTAGCAATGAAATACAAGACTATTTTTTCTTCCTCCCCGAAATGATATATAATCAATTACAAATATATATATGATATATTTTCTCTATAAAGGACCTGAAATACCTTGCTTACGTATCATTGGGAAGTGCATTAACATAAATACGGCAGTAAGAAGAGGCAATACAAAAGTGTGTAAACTATAAAAACGGGTCAAAGTGGATTGGCCCACACTAGCACTTCCGCGTAATAGCTCTACCAAAGGTAATCCTATTACGGGAATCGCTTCAGGTACGCCTGTCACAATTTTTACTGCCCAATAACCAATTTGGTCCCGAGGTAAAGAATAACCAGTTACACCAAAAGACGCAGTCAATACGGCCAGAATCACACCTGTAACCCAAGTTAATTCGCGAGGTTTTTTAAATCCCCCTGTGAGATACACACGAAATACGTGCAAGATCATCATTAGAACCATCATACTTGCTGACCATCGATGAACTGATCGGATTAACCAACCAAAGTTAGCCTCAGTCATTATGTATTGAACAGAGGAAAAAGCCTCTGTAACGGTTGGACGATAGTAAAAAGTCATAGCAAAACCTGTGGCTACTTGTACTAAAAAACAAGTAAGTGTGATCCCCCCTAGACAATAAAATATGTTGACATGAGGAGGAACATATTTACTAGTTATATCATCTGCAATCGCCTGAATCTCGAGACGTTCTTCGAACCAATCATATACTTTATTAGGATAGGTAACCAAAAAATAGACCCCCCTTGAGAACCGTATATGAGAATTTAACCTCGTACGGCTCAAGCAGAAACAACACAAATCAAATACGGATTTTAACGGATATGTAATAGAAAGTTCAAATTCAAATTAGCCACTTGATTCAATTTGCCCCAAAAATACCAAATAACAAAAATCCGGAATCTCTTCTTTGTGATGATAATGCCAAAACAAAAATATCAAGTTGGCTCCCTCGTTCGTCTTTTTCTTTATGTTAATTGTTAAAATAAAGGCCTCTTGAATCTTCTCTTTCCTATTATTTTTTATTTGTTCTTTTTTGTGTAATAATACAGATTGACTCTTGTTTTACTAGTTATTGATAGGAATTCCCTTGTTGAGACCCTGTCAATCAATTGACACCTCAGATTCATACTAGAACCACGATGATTTAATAAAGCCCACGCTAAACGCAAAGGTTCTGTGAGTTAAGAACCATTTGATCATCACTTATCCAATTTCAATGAATGGATGTTATTAATAATTCAAAAAATATAAAGAAATGGGTGTCCGTTGACCTAATTTAGTCTGAAGGAAGAAAAAGCGTTTAATTTATAAAATACCTATTTGCATTTTTTTTTTTTTGAGTCCGGTCGCGAGGTCTGACTGAATAGTAAGTATGAATCATAGTTCAAATATTTCTTTTCTTGATCTATTCTACAATATTCATATTCCGTGCTCCAGATACTAGAATAAATATCCGACGAGGTAGAATCATCTTGATAGAGATGACAGACTATTCTCTGTATTATCAATAGGATCAATTATAACAAGTCACACACTCATATTCCGGAAATACCGAAACAAAAAAATTCCACGGTCGAACTACCAGAATGAGAAATCTGAGTCTTAAGTGCGTTTTTATTTTTTTATTAAAAAACTAGAACTAGGACTTTATAGTCCTTAGGAACCTAATTCATTGAAATTCCATCCAATAAAACGGATGAATTATAAATTTCCAAAATGATAGATAGAAATATTGCAAACAGAGCCATTGCGACCCCCATAAGTGGTGTAGTCCCCCAGCCCGGAGCTACTTTACCATATTCCGAATTCAATGGTTTCAATAAACTTCCTATATTAGTTTGTCTTGGCCTAGATTTAGAACTATCCTCAACGGTTTGTGTAGCCATAAATCTTATTTAATGATTGGTTAAGATCTGTTGACTTTGTATACCATTTGGTTGTAGTTGTAAATAAACGATCTTATCGTAGATCCATTGTGATCCTTAAATTATCTAGAAATGGAAACAGCAACCCTAGTCGCCATCTTCATATCTGGTTTACTTGTAAGCTTTACTGGGTACGCCTTATATACCGCTTTTGGGCAACCCTCTCAACAATTAAGAGATCCATTCGAAGAACACGGGGACTAATTGAAGTAATGAGCCTACCAATGGTAGGCTCGTTACTTCAAATTAAGATGATCAAAAATCATTTTTTAGTCGGAACCTTAGGTGGTTCTCGAAAAAAGATAGCGAAAAAAATTATCCCTAAAGTCGAGACTAAGAGAAATGTATAAACCAATGCTTCCATAGATTTGATCGTGGTTTACAATTATAGCTTCCACAACTATTCATTTTGGATCATTTACTATAGTAAAGAAAGGGAAAGAATTAAAGATGGCGATTCAATCAAGTCACGATTTTTCTGGTACCTTATGTCATCAAAATGTCATCAAATAAAAAAAGTGGAGACGAAAGATACCAGAGTAATATTCTATCAGACTACTTGTCTTCTTGTAGTTGGATCTCCAAGCTTTTGGAATGCTCCAAATTCTACTTGAGAATCCAAATCTGGATCAATACCAGCAAAAACATCTCTAAACAAGGTTCTAGCGCCATGCCAAATGTGTCCGAAAAAGAAGAGCAAAGCAAATGTAGCATGCCCAAAAGTGAACCAACCCCTTGGACTGCTCCGAAAAACACCATCGGATTTCAAAGTAGCTCGGTCTAATTCAAAAATTTCACCTAATTGGGCGCGTCTAGCATATTTTTTCACAGTAGCAGGATCACTATAACTGACTCCATTGAGTTCGCCACCATAGAACTCGACAGTTACACCTACTTGTTCGACACTATACTTGGATTCTGCCCTTCTAAAAGGAACATCGGCTCTCACAATTCCGTCTCCGTCTACCAAAACTACGGGGAATGTTTCAAAAAAAGTGGGCATACGACGTACAAAAAGCTCGCGGCCTTCTTTATCTCTAAAGATGGGGTGTCCTAACCATCCAACAGCTATTCCATCCCCGCTGTCCATTGAGCCGGCTCTGAATAATCCCCCTTTTGCCGGATTATTACCAATGTAATCATAAAAAGCTAATTTTTCGGGGATTTTAGACCAAGCTTCCGAAAAACTCAGATTTTCAGCTAGTCCTGTGCCAACTCTTCGATATATTTCTTGCTGGAAGTATCCCTGATCCCACTGATAACGAGTGGGGCCAAATAATTCGATTGGGGTAGTTGCTGAACCATACCACATAGTTCCAGCAACTACGAAAGCTGCGAAAAAAACAGCAGCGATACTGCTGGAAAGTACAGTTTCAATATTGCCCATACGTAATCCTTTGTATAGACGTTGAGGCGGACGGACACTAAGATGAAATAAACCCGCTAATATGCCCAATGTACCTGCTGCAATATGATGAGAGGCTATTCCTCCCGAAACAAAAGGATCAAAACCTTCTGCGCCCCATGCTGGATTTACAGATTGTACTTTTCCAGTTAGCCCATAAGGATCGGACACCCATATTCCAGGACCATACAAGCCTGTTACATGAAATGCGCCAAAGCCAAAGCAAGCCAACCCTGAGAGAAATAAATGAATTCCAAAGATCTTGGGCAAATCCAAAGAAGGTTTTCCAGTACGTTCATCAGAGAATATTTCTAGATCCCAATACACCCAATGCCAGATAGCTGCCAAGAAGCACAAACCAGAAAACACAATATGTGCCCCTGCCACACCTTCGTAACTCCAAATACCCGGATTCGGTATGGTTCCTCCTGAAATACTCCACCCACCCCATGAATTGGTTATTCCTAAACGAGTCATAAAGGGTATAACGAACATACCCTGTCTCCACATTGGATCAAGAACCGGGTCAGAAGGATCAAAAACTGCTAATTCGTATAGAGCCATCGAGCCGGCCCAACCAGAAACTAGAGCTGTATGCATTATATGGACAGAAAGCAACCGACCGGGATCATTCAATACGACAGTATGAACACGATACCAAGGTAAACCCATGGAAATACCCCTTTTTTATCAAATATCAAAGAAAAATGGACACTATGTAACTTTATCGCATTGGAAAAGACTATACTATGTTATGTACCTAACCTTTTCAGTAGATTTTGTATAAGAAAGGGTTAAGATTTATTTCGTTCCATTGAAAATAACGGAACAATTTTGTTCGTAAGAACAAAGAGAAGCAGATCTATTCTATACTCGATAAGTACCAATACGCAATGGGGGTTGGGCCCTCTTTTTTTGTAGAATGAATGCGTAGATACTTGTTTATCATTCATAATGATCGACCCGCTCGTGAAAATTCTTTATTCATTCTGTCTTCTTCCGAAAATCTTCACCCAATCCATGTATCCAAATTTATGTTTAAAATAGAATAAACGGAAAAAAAATGAAGACAATAAATTCATTGGTACGTTTCCATATTAAAGTGAAGTATAGTACTTAACTTTTTTCTTTAATTTAATGCCCGTTGGTGTTCCAAAAGTACCTTTTCGGAATCCTGGAGAGGAAGACGCAGTTTGGGTTGACGTATAGTGCGGCTTGTCAGATATATTAGGTCATATGGGGTTTACCCGTTGTCTCCACCGATCGGGATATCCTCCGTTTCGCCCAAGAAATATTGATTGAACCATCAATTATTCGGAGCGTGAAGTGCAATTAGATCAATTTATATTGGGGATCAATATTATTAAGAATTTATGGTTAACTTGTAACGATAAAATAAAGTATCCAGGCTCCGTTCAGAAAATATCAAATTGGTAATCTATATGATTACTATTTGTATCATAAACATTCTTTATTTATATTTAATTTATGCTTTCTATATATTATTAGGAGTGATCTCAAATTGCCATTCAATGGCATGGAATAATAAGATGAATACATGGAATAATTTGAGAGAAAGCATGAAATGAAACATAAAAAAAAAAAAAGAAGCGGTACTGAGATAATTTGCCCTATATGTGCAAATAGAATTTGGACAAATCTTTACCCGGAGTAGAACACGAACCTAAAAGAATTGAACGGGCCCATTCAAGAACAAGAAAATGACATCGTGATTTGAATTTCGATGAAATAATACATCAATGAGAGGTTAGTTTAATAAGTTCAATAATTTTTTTTGATAAGGAAGAGAAAGGGAACCAAAACTCATGTTTTTGAAAAATCGAAGAAAAGCCCTTCTTTAAAAAAAGAAAAACCTGTTACAAAAAATAAATTAAAGACTAGAATTGATACATTGATTGATTTTTTTTTCGCAATTTTTTGAACCGTATGCATCCAAAGGTGCACGTACGGTTCCTAAGGGATACAATTTTGTCCTAATCAACCGACTTCATCGAGAAAGATTACTTTTTTTAGGCCAAGAAGTTGATAGCGAGATCTCCAATCAACTTGTGGGTCTCATGGTATATCTCAGTATAGAAGATAATACTAGGGATTTTTATTTGTTTATAAACTCTCCCGGCGGATGGGTAATACCAGGAATAGCCATTTATGATACTATGCAATTTGTGCCACCCGATGTACATACAATATGCATGGGATTAGCTGCTTCAATGGGATCTTTCATTCTGGTTGGAGGAGAAATTACCAAACGTCTAGCATTCCCTCACGCTTGGCGCCAATGAGTTAAAAAAAAAAAAAAAGACTATGCCTTCGCCATATCGAATATAAATAATCGAATTAGGAAAAATTAAGTAATAATAGCATGGCACTTTGAGTTCGATATGAACAAACCATTATTGTTTTTTATAACATGAGATTTTGTATCGAGATAGTAGTATGAAATAACCTTTATTTGCGATTTTATCTTATGTGTCGGGAGGACATTTTAGCGTCACAAATCATTTTTTCCTTATTTGATCATATCAGAAAGACACTTTGGGATTGCCAAATCACAAACTAGATAAATATATAAATATCTAATATAAAGCAACAGAACCATCGTAGTATTTTTTTACTCTTATGAAAAGAAGGATGGCAAATGGATTATTCAACGATCTGGCTGGATCGGATAGATTCTATTTCTTCCCCTCTTCTCTGGAGGAGGGGGTTAGTAAATTCCATTGCAGAGCCGTATGCAATGCACAAAAGGTGCCTGTACGGTTGTTCAATTCTATATTTTTTCTTCTTTTTTTATCCCTTTAATTTAAATCCCATCATGCGAGATAGAAGAACCATTCATGATGTTATCTCAATATCATCAGGGTTATGATTCACCAACCTGCTAGTTCTTTTTATGAGGCACAGGCAGGAGAATTTATCCTGGAAGCGGAAGAACTGCTGAAACTTCGCGAAAACCTCACAAAAGTTTATGTACAAAGAACAGGCAACCCTTTATGGGTTATATCCGAAGACATGGAAAGAGATGTTTTTATGTCGGCAACAGAAGCCCAAGCCCATGGCATTGTTGATCTTGTAGCGGTTGAAAATGAAAATACTTCGGATTTCGTATAAATCCATGATTCCGTTTTATTTTCAACCATAATTCGAATTTTACACGATTTGATATCTTATATTGAATCGAAATAATTAATAATCATCAATCATAAATCAGGTTAAGATCGATCTAAACCAACCCATTCTATAAATATAATTTTATATATCCGACATGCCAACTATTAAACAACTTATTAGAAACACAAGACAGCCAATAAAAAATGTCACGAAATCCCCCGCTCTTCGAGGATGTCCTCAGCGTCGAGGAACATGTACTAGGGTGTATGTGCGACTCGTTCAGATCATGAGCTCGAGCAAATGAGACAATTTTTCCAGTATCAATGATTAATACCAATGAATAGATAGAGTAAAAGAACGCCATTTACTATCTAAAATGGGGATATATTATATACCCTTATTGTTTCTTGTATATTGTGTATGGAATTTATGGTTTTCATTGGTGCAAATCCAACCACCTCAATTTGAGATGAGAAGCAATTCTCCATTGGTAGCAAAGGGTTATCCATTAAGCGGAGGAAATGGTATTATAAGGATAAGAAGCAAAACAAAAAGGTTATGCCCATATTCTTGAAAGAACGGACTAACAGGGTCAGCTACCTAGCCAACTTTCATAATGAAATGCCGTCACTGTATGGATAGCTCTTATTGTGAAAAGGCCTATTACTGTATAATTAATGGGTAGAGCCAAAGAATGTTAACTATACAAGTTAACAATACCATTTGATTAAATGAGAGATGAGGCTCCGGCGCATAGAGAGGGCCTCACCGTTTAAGAAGTAACCATAGAAACGAAGGAACCCACTATTTTTTTGTATAGTATTTGGTAGAATTTCTTAGTTCCAGGTGAACCAAATGTCTGGCCTGGAAAGAATAAAAATAAAAAATAGTGGTTGGGAAGGTCATAGTAGCAAAAGCCATTGGAATTTATATTTTATATATCGGAATAATCCGTTTTGTTATTAACCGACCGGGGGGACAAATAATGACTGAAAGAAGAGAATTCAATTAGTTATTCATTAAAGTTTAATTTGATTCAATGACCAGAGTTAAACGAGGGTATACAGCTCGGAGACGTCGAACAAAAATTCGTGTATTTGCGTCAACCTTTAGAGGGGCTCATTCAAGACTTACGCGAACAATTACTCAACATAAAATGAGAGCTTTGGTTTCCTCTCAGCGAGATAGGGGCAGGCAAAAGAGAAATTTTCGTCGTTTGTGGATCACTCGGATAAATGCAGTAACTCGCGAGAATAAAGTATTCCATAGTTATAGTCGATTAATACACAATCTGTACAAGGGGCAATTGCTTCTTAATCGTAAAATACTTGCGCAAATAGCTATATCAAATAAGAATTGTCTTTACATGATTTCCAATAAAATCATAAAATAAAGGAAATTCTAAAGTAATATACAAGAATGATTGAACAAGAATTCCCCGGAGAATGAACTCCGGGAAGATAGAATAAACTAAATTGAGATAAAATTAAGATAAGAAAAGTAGTAGGAATGAACGAACATGCTTCAATAAAAAAATTGCTTATCCCCCCTTTTTTTTTTTGTTTCTTATAAGACAAGAATTAAACCTGGATTCTGGGCCTTTTCGAGCAAAACATCCAATCCATTTGAGCTTGTGGAGTTTTGAGTCAATTGAGGAATATGCCTATTTATTTCTGGCTCTAGGACCCGCAGTTCTAGGGATCGACTCGGTTCTCTCAAATTGTTTCTCATTATTAAGAAAAGGTAACGAAGATAAAATACGAGCTTGTTTTATAGCAATAGTAATTAATCGTTGTTGTTTCAAGGTCAATTTATTTACCCGTCTAGATAATATTTTTCCTTGTTCACTAATAAATCGACTAATTAAACTCATGTTTCTATAATCAATTCGATCCCCCGAGACAATTGGGGGCAAACGCCGACGAAAAGAGAGCTTGGATTTACGAAAAGGTTGCTTAGATTTATCCATGGTTTATTCCTTATTTCTAAAATTCTATTTCTTTATTAATTTCAGATCCGGCCGAAGTAGGGTTTTATTTGTATAATTTATAATTTAAATATAATTTGTATTATATTATGATTATGTTATATGTTCTTCCTCTTTCTGCTCTTTGAGTTGGAATGGAAAGATTCCACATATGTTCCGTTCGATCTATTTCTTTATTTCCCCATGAATCGTATGCCTGTGACAATAACGACAAAATTTTCTCAATTCTAATCGACTGGGTGTATTGTGTCGATTCTTTTGAGTAATATATCTAGAAATACCCGGCGATTCTTTATTGACACCATTTCGGGCACAACAACAAGTACATTCCAAAATAACTATGACCCTTACATCTTTACCCTTGGCCATGAACCCCCTTTGGATTGACTTAACTTTTCTTTTTTCGATCTGAAAATAAAAAGAACAAAAAATTAATAGAAGTTACTAATTTGAAATTAATTTTCTAAAGATTTCATTGTAATTAATATTAATTAATATTAATTAATTGAATTAATTAAGAGTAATAATTAAAATTAAATAGATTGAAGATATATATTTTTTTTATTTAATTTTATTTAAATATCAATTATATATTATAATATTATATATAATTTTAAGTAATACAATTTTTTTCTAACTATCAATTATTCCTATACTAATACCAATATTTCATTTATGTATCTTCTTTACTGTGTTATGATTTCGTGGAGCCTCTCCTAGACTGGACCCGCATTTCTATTTATGTTTTTCCAAATCTAATTTTATTAGATCAACTTTTTGTTTGGGTTTAATACATTTTTTTTTTTTTTAATCACGTCACATAGAATTAAATCCCTAATTTTTTTACTTTTTTGCATATCAATAACTAGAATTAAAAAAAAGGAAATGACAAGGCGTCTGGGAATAAACGATTAATCTCTATCAATAGACCCGCTAAAGACCCAAACCATAGAGTACTTAGCACAGGTGCCGTGGAGAGATATGTTTTTATATCTCGCATTGAAAATCCTCCTTTTTATTGTTTATTGTAAAACATAGACATATATTATATATATGAGCAGATGTCGTAGTTCAAGATCATTTGTATTTATTTTTATGCAGAATTCTTAACTAAAATGGATATGTACAATGAACGAGTCAATGTTCTTGTCCTAAAAAAAAAAAAAGCCTGAGTGTTAGTGTTATCGATAAATATTAATTTTTTTATGCGTTAGGTTTCAGATGTATATAATATAAATACAATATTTTAATATAAAAAATAAAGTATAAAATCAAGAAGAAAATAAAAATGTGGAAAACAAGACAAGGATTTTGTACAATGACATTGTAAAACAATTTTTAAAAGGGATGTAGCGCAGCTTGGTAGCGCGTTTGTTTTGGGTACAAAATGTCACGGGTTCAAATCCTGTCATCCCTACCTATTACTTCTACTAATGGGCAGTAACGGGAGATTACTCGAGATTGATTAAATTATAAAATTGGCTATATAATCTTTAATTTTTGCATACTATACTAGGTGTTTGCAAGATATTTTTGGGTACATAGAAATTCTTTTTTTTACAGTCGTACCCCCTGTCATAAGAAAGCGCTCTTAGTTCAGTTCGGTAGAACGCGGGTCTCCAAAACCCGATGTCGTAGGTTCAAATCCTATAGAGCGTGATGTTATGTCGAATCACATACAATAAAATAATTTAATAAACTTTAATTTGACCTCCTTTCAAGGAGTAGGAGGTCAATCAAAAAATATATTATTCAATCAAAGGTCTAATTGATCACCACGTCTGTATTGTAAATATGCAGTTACGAATAATCCTGCCAAAGTAATAGGAATTAGACCTAAAACGATTCCAAATAAAAAAACTTCAATCATTTCTATTTTTTGTTTGAGAGAATAAAAAGAGAGGTAAGATCTATCCCTAAATATTAATCTGAATTGTTCGCGAATCTCAATAACCGAGAATTGGCAATTCCCGCGCCCGCGGGACTATGGAAGACCTGGCATTTAAGAGAAATACTTATTTTTATAAATTGTTCATTCAATTTATTTCAAATAAGTCGTATCTTGTTCAAACCAATCAATAGAGCTGGGGTTATAGTTGAAGCAGCTAATAGAAAACCGAAATAACTAGTTATAGTAGACATGAAAGGGCTAAATTAGATATGTTCTTTTACTACATATGTTGATAAAACACTTACCTAAGTTTCAATTTTCCCAGATACGACAGTAAGAAAAACTATTGACAGTAGACAATATTAACTTAGTTCCATCTTAATTGATCAGTCATTATAGATAGCACTAAAAAAGATAGAATTACATAGTAGAAAAAATCGATTGCTCTGATGTGACATCAACCGGTCATGTGATTCCAAATCAACAGATTCATTGTGCAATTCGTGAGTTGAGTGAAAGTAATAAAAACTCTATCATATAACTAAAAAAAAAAAAAAAAAAATTCAGTCTAAAAAGAATAATTTGATTTTAAAATAATTTCAATTTGAATCATTTATTTTCAATAGGAGTTAATCCACTTTCTTTTCGAGCGGACGGCCCAGGCCCGATACCCCCTTTTTATTTATTTCATTTCGGGTCCAACTCGATTTGAAGATGAGCAACTTCCAGTATCTTTTTAGCTTCTACACT